TATTGTTTTTTCTCATTGATAGGAATTTCTCTTGTTAAGACCCTATGAATTAATTGAAACCCCAGATTCATACTAGAACCACAATGATTCAATAAAAATCCCAAGCCCAAAAATTCTTTGAGTAAGAACTATTGGATCATCACTTATTCAATCAATAGATATAATGACAAAAATACGAAAAATTGTCTTTTTTTGGTCAAAAAAAAGTAAGTAGAAAAAAAAATATTTCAATTTAGAACTTCTAAGTCTTTGAAAATTTTTTAGAATCCAATCAATCCGGCCACAAGGTCTGAATAGTAAGTATGAATCATAGTTCCAATATTTCTTGATCTATTTCATAATATTCCGTGTTCCAGATACTAGAATGAGTATCCGACGAGATAGAACCATCTCTATCAAGATAAGATGACAGACTCATTTTCTGTCTTATCAATAGGATCAATTATAACAAGTCACACACTCATATTCCGGAAAAACAGAAAGAAATTCCGCGATCGAACTACCCAAAAAGGTCAGAAATTGGAGCCCTAAAATTTCACTTTGGATGGAATTGAAAAACTAGAACTTTCTAGTTCTTGGGAAGCTAATTCATTGCAATTCCATCCAGTAAAACGGAAGAATTATAAATCTCTAAAATAATAGATAGGAATATTGCAAATAAAGCCATTGCAAGACCCATCAAAGGAGTAGTTCCCCATCCAGGAGCTACTTTACCATATTCGGAATTCAATGGTTTCAATAGAGTCCCTACCGCTGTTTGTCTTGGACGAGATTTAGAACCACTCTCGACGGTTTGTGTAGCCATAAATCCGATTGTATTCATTGAGATCTGTTGACTTTGTATACCATTCCTTTCTATAATTAAAGAATCTTATCAGAGATCCATTGCAGTCTTGACTTTGTATACCATTCTTTGTATAATTTAATTAAATAATCTTATCAGAGGTCCATTGCAGTCTTGACTTTGTATACCATTTCTTTCTATAATTTAATTAAAGAATCTTATCAGAGATCGATTGCAGTCTTGACTTTGTATACCATTCTTTGTATAATTAAAGAATCTTATCAGAGATCCATTGCAGTCTTGAATTTCTATAATAATGGAAACAGCAACCCTAGTCACCATCTTTATATCTGGTTTACTTGTAAGTTTTACTGGGTACGCCTTATATACCGCTTTTGGGCAACCCTCTCAACAATTAAGAGATCCGTTCGAGGAACACGGAGACTAGTTAAGGGTTCCGTTCGAGGAACACAGAGACTAGTTAAGGGTTCCATTCGAGGAACACAGAGACTAGTTGAAGTAATGAGCCTCCCAATATTGAATGAATATTGGGAGGCTCATTAGACATAATGAAAAATCATTTCACCTTTTTAGTTGGAACTTTAGGCGGTTCTCGAAAAAAGATAGCGAAAAAAATTATCCCTAGAGTCGAGACTAATAAAAATGTATAAACCAATGCTTCCATAGATTCAATTGGGGTTTCAAATTATAGCTTCCATACCTATGATTATCCCCCTGGTAAAGATAAAGAAAAGGGGTAATGATGAAATCTTAAATCAAGATTTCGCAGATCCCCGATCCGATGTCAAATGACAGCGAAAAATACGAAAGCAATTTTGTATTAGACTGCCTGTCTTCTTGTAGTTGGATCTCCAAGTTTTTGGAATGCTCCAAATTCTACTTGAGCATCTAAATCTGGATCAATCCCAGCAAAAACATCTCTGAACAAGGTTCTAGCCCCATGCCAAATGTGTCCGAAGAAGAAGAGCAGAGCAAAGGAAGCGTGTCCAAAAGTAAACCAACCCCTTGGACTACTACGAAAAACACCATCTGATTTCAAAGTAGCACGATCTAATTCAAAAATTTCACCCAGCTGAGCACGTCTAGCATATTTTTTCACAGTAGCAGGATCACTATAACTGACTCCATTGAGTTCGCCACCATAGAACTCAACCGTTACACCTACTTGTTCCACACTATACTTCGATTCGGCTCTTCTAAAAGGAACATCGGCTCTAACAATTCCGTCTCCATCTATCAAAACGACTGGAAATGTTTCAAAAAAAGTAGGCATACGGCGTACAAAGAGCTCACGCCCCTCTTTATCTCTAAATATTGGGTGTCCTAACCATCCAACGGCTATTCCATCCCCATTGTCCATTGAACCCGCCCTGAATAATCCTCCCTTTGCCGGATTATTGCCAATGTAATCGTAAAAGGCTAATTTCTCAGGAATTTTCGACCAAGCTTCTGATAAACTTTGATTTTCGGCCAGCCCAGCACTAACTCTTCGATATATTTCTTGCTGAAAGTACCCCTGATCCCATTGATAACGAGTGGGACCAAATAATTCGATCGGGGTAGTTGCTGAACCATACCACATTGTTCCGGCAACAACAAAAGCTGCAAAAAAGACAGCAGCAATGCTGCTAGAAAGGACGGTTTCAATATTACCCATACGTAATCCTTTGTATAGACGTTGGGGCGGGCGGACACTAAGATGGAATAAGCCCGCTAATATACCCAAAGTCCCTGCTGCAATATGATGAGAGGCTATCCCTCCTGGAACAAAAGGGTCGAAACCTTCCGCGCCCCATGCTGGATTCACTGCCTGTACTTTTCCAGTTAGTCCATAAGGATCGGACACCCATATTCCAGGACCGTACAAACCTGTTACATGAAATGCGCCAAAACCAAAACAAGCCAACCCGGAAAGAAATAAATGAATTCCAAAAATCTTAGGCAAATCTAAAGAAGGTTTTCCTGTACGTTCATCAGAAAAAATTTCTAGATCCCAATATACCCAATGCCAAATAGCTGCCAAAAAGCACAAGCCAGAAAAGACAATATGTGCCCCGGCCACGCCTTCATAACTCCAAATACCGGGATCCGTTACAGCCCCCCCTGTAATATTCCAACCGCCCCAAGAATTGCTTATTCCTAAACGAGTCATGAAAGGTATAACGAACATACCCTGTCTCCACATTGGATCAAGAACGGGATCAGAGGGATCAAAAACTGCTAATTCATATAGAGCCATCGAACCAGCCCAACCTGCAACCAGAGCCGTATGCATTATATGGACAGAAATCAACCTACCAGGATCATTCAATACGACGGTATGAACACGATACCAAGGCAAACCCATGGAAATACCCCTTATGTCAAAAAAAATACACACTATGTAACTTTATTGCATTCGAAAAGACTATGACTATGCAATGGACCCCTATTCAGTTTCAGTGGATTAGCTCGGAATAGGAATTCATATTTGTTCTATTCTGTTAGTAATAATGAAAGAATTCTATTTGTAGGAACACAGAGAAGCAGATCTATTCTAATTCTATACCCGATAAGTACCAATATGCAATGGGGGTTGAGACCTTTTTCTATGAGCAAATACTATTATTATACTTATTGATCATTGGAAGACTATAGTCGTAAGAATTTTAGGCATTTTTTCTTCGTTTTGAAACTTTTCGAATAGATTTTCTATGGAATAGCCCGATTATTACGTTTCCCCATCAAAGTGAGATATAGTACTTAAAATTTTCTTTCTGTTAATGCCTATTGGTGTTCCAAAAGTTCCTTTTCTACTTCCAGAAAACGAAGATGCAACTTGGGTTGACGTATAGTGCGACTTGTCAGATATATTGGGTCATATGGGATTTCCCCGTTCTCTTCCCCGATCGAAGATACCCTTCCCTTCGCCCAAGAAAGATTGATTGAATCATCCAAAATTTGGAGCGCGAAGTCAACTAGATTTTTTTTAGGGGGATTAAGACGAATATTATCAATTAGAAGAATTTATGGTTGGCTTGGTTGAAACAATAAAATGAAATGAAGTATCCAGGCTCCGTTTAAACAAATCTCATCTCAATTGCTAATATATCGAAAATTACTGCTTGGATCAAAAATTTTTCCTAATTTGATTTAGAATGGAATAAATATAGGAATTATCTGAACCTTAATCACTCGAATAAAATAATATGATGAATGAAAGACATCGAGTAGTAAATTTGACAAAGGCATGAACTTAATAAAAAAATCTTAACAAAAGGAAGCGGTATTGTATGCATTTTGCCTATATGTGCAAATAAAAATCGAGCAGATCTTTACCCGGAGCAGAGCATAAACCTAAAAAAAGGAATAAAGAGGCCCCTTCAAGAACAAGAAAATCACATCGTGATTTTGATTTCATCTCGATGAAACAATACATCAATGAGAAGTTAGTTCGAAAAGTTGAAAGTGAATTTCTTTTTATTAAAATTTCTAGAAAATTTGTAGAGAATATATATTATCATAGTAGAGAATATATATATTTTATTTTAGAGTTTTGTGTAATTTGAAGGAAGCTATAAGTAATACAACTAACTTTGAAGGAAGCTATAAGTAATGCAACTATGAATCTCATGGAGAGTTCGATCCTGGCTCAGAATGAACGCTGGCAGCATGCTTAACACATTCAAGTAGAGTTTTTAAATTTCGAGTTATAGTAGCAATAAGTAAAGGGTGAAAAAGGCATTTTTCTTGAAAAATAGAAGACAAAGACCCCTGATTAGAAGTTAGTTAGAAGCTAGAAAAACTGCTATCCAATCCAAAGGCTGTAATCTACACATTGATTTTTTCCTTTTTTTTCACTTTGAACCGTATGCATCAAAAGAGGCTTGTACGGTTCTCCTAGGGGATATAATTTTCCTCTAATCAACCGACTTTATCGATCAAGATTCCTTTTTTTAGGCGAAGAACTTAATACTGAGATCGGGAATTTCCTTATGGGTCTTATAATATATCTCGGTATAGAGGATGAGACCAAGGAGTTATTTTTGTTTCTAAATTGTCCTGGCGGATGGGTACTCCCCGGACTAGGCGTTGTTGATGCTATGGAAATTGTGACACCAGATGTAAATACAATATGCATCGGAATAGCCGCCTCAATGGGATCCTTTATCCTAGTCGCAGGAGAAATTACCAAACGTGCCGCATTCCCTCACGCTTGGCTTTGGCGCCAATGAGTTTTTGATTTGAGAAAAAAAAGGACTATGCCTTCACCATAAGAAATATCAATATTACGTAAAAATAGCATGGCACTTTGAATTCGATATGCGAAATTTTATTCGTTTTTTTCTAAACATTCGATTATGTATCGAGAGAGTCGTATGAGATAAGGGATATTCTGATTTGAGTGATTTCTCAGGAGTCCATTTCAGCGTCACAACCTTTTTTGTTTTCATACAAAAGGGCTCTTAAATCTTAACAACATTTATGTTTGAAAGAAAAGAGTACGAAAAAAAAAATGACTTATTACTTATTTCGGATCAAAAAGAAACTTTGGGATTGCTGAATTAAAAACGAAATGAATATATAAAGCAACGGAGCCATCATAGTATTTTTGAACTCCTCCGAAAAAGAAAGGAAAAAGGGTGGTAATTGGATGATTTACTAATCTGGATCTGATCAATTCGATTTTTATTCGAAGATAAAAGTCAATTCCATTGTAGAGCCGTATGCAATGAGCAAAAGATGCATGTACGGTTGTTCAAGTCTATCCTTTTTGATTGTTATTTTGTATTGTATATTTTTTCTTCGCCTCATCAATAGAGGAAGCCTCTTTTTTCTTATACCATCAGGGTAATGATTCATCAACCTAAAAGTGCTTTTTATGAGGACCAATCAGGAATATGTATGATGGAAATAGAAGAAATAATAATTTTGCGCGAAAACATCACAAATTTTTATATACAAAGAACGGGCCAACCTTTATGGGTTATTATGCAAGACCTAGAAAGGGATGCCTTTCTGTCAGCAACAGAAGCCCAAGCTCACAGAATTGTTGATATTATATTATAACGATCTCTAATTGACTAATTCTTGATCTTACTCTTAAAAATTCAAAAAAAATACTGATATGAAAGAAATGCACGACTTCATTATCGCTTGTTTGATACTTGACGATGTCTGTATTAGGTTTTACTTTAGAAAAATGCTACAAGTATGGATTAAAAATATCATTGTAATCACACTTGTGATATTTTTTAAAAAATAGGGGACATAATAAAGAATGAAAAATCTCAAGGATCCCATTCGAACCGTATTTGAACGATTGCATATTAGAAAATCGAAAATGGAAATTGCATACTATAAAGTAGAAAATCGAAGAAGGACCGTATAAACCTCAGTTAGTCTATTATCTTTCTTTCTATCCTATTTTACATGACCTAAAAAGGGGAGGGTCGTTTATGTTTAGCAAGGAATTAAGCGCTGTATTTGAACGATTGCAGATTATAGCACCGTATAAACCTGAGTTAGTCTATTATCTTTCTTTCTATCCTATTTTACATGACCTAAAAAGGTCGGGAGGTGGTTTATGATTTACTATTTTAGCAAGGCACTAAGCGTCGTATTGGAACGATTCTATATTAAACAGCTGATTCGAGCCATATGGAAACGATTCTATATTAAACAGCTGATTCGAGCCATATGGGAACGCTTCTATATTAAACAGCTCATTCAGGTCATATGGAACGGATTCTATATTAAACAGCTGATTCGAGCCATATGGGAACGATTCTATAGTAAGAAAGAGTTCTTTATAAGAATAGGGCAACTAGTCGTAACAAAGTGGAACCAATACGAAATGACCGATAAACTTCTAAAAGTGTGTCTTATCCTTTTTAAGGATAAAAAGCGGTAGAATAAATTCAGAATCATCAGGTTAGGATTGATCTAAACCAGTACTTTATGTAGGTAATAAAGGATGAAAACTCTGAAGGAACTCATTATACTCTTATGGAGAGTATTAAACAACGATTTCCTAAAACCGTTTTGTTTTTTTTATAGCCTCGTTACCATTACGTTGAAATAAATATTCGATTAATTAACTGATTACCTTGAAGTCAATATTCTATTAATTATTAATTAATAGAATATTGACTTGCGAATCATTATGCCAGATTGACCTAAAAGAATCAAAATAATAAAAAAAAAATCGAAAAGTGAGGTAATAAAGGATGAAAACTCTGAAGGATCCCATTCGAACCGTATTTGAACGATTGCAGATTATAGCACCGTATAAACCTGAGTTAGTCTATTATCTTTCTTTCTATCCTATTTTACATGACCTAAAAAGGTCGGGAGGTGGTTTATGTTTAGCAAAGCACTAAGCGCCGTATTGGAACGATTCTATATTAAACAGCTGATTCGAGCCATATGGGAACGATTCCATATTAAACAGCTGATTCGAGCCATATGGAAACAATTCCATACTAAACAACCCGTTAGAGACGCAGTATTAGATTCTTTTATTTCTTGGGCAAAAAAAAAATTATAAAAAAAGGCGGTAGAATAAATTCAGAATCATCGGGTTAGGATTGATCTAAACCAGTACTTTATGGAAACGATTGAGCATGCCAACTATTAAACAGCTCATTAGAAACACAAGACAGCCAATGAGAAACGTTACGAAATCCCCCGCTCTTGAGGGATGTCCTCAGCGACGAGGAACCTGTACTAGGGTGTATGTGCGACTCGTTCAGATTATGAGATGGGACAAAAAAAAATAATTTTCCAGTATCAATGATCATTACCAGTGACGAGAAGAAACTCGAAGAACCGGTCACTATCAAAAAAAAGCTCTATCATATCGATCTATTGTATATGAAATTTATGGTTTCACTTGGTGGAAACCCAATCAGCTCGATTTAAGCTGAGAAGTAATTTCCCATTGGTAGAAAATGCTATCCATTAAGCGGGAAAACCCTTTTTTTTATTAAAGAAAAAGATTATGCTCACATTTTTCCAAAACGGACTAACAAGGTCAGCTATCCAGCTAACTTTCAAAATTAAATACCGTTACTGTATAGGTAGATCTGATTGTGAAAGACCTATTACTGGATAATTCATGGGTAGAGCCAAAGAGTTTGAACTGTACAAGTTACTAATAACATTGACTAAATGAAGTAAGAGGCTCCGGTGTATAGAGAGGACCTCGCCGTTTAAGAAGAAACCATAGAAACGAAGAAACCCACTATTTCTTTATAGATCTATATTTACTACGTTTTTTTTTTTAATCATTTCACTTTGAGCCGAAATGGAAAGCAAAAATCGTGGTTGGGAAGGTTATAGTAGCAAAAGCCATTGGAATTTTTTTTATACATTGGAAAAATCCGTTTTGGTATTAATACACCCGGTAGGCAGAAAAGAATAACTCAAAGAAAGAAAATAAATTAGTTATTTATCAAAGTTTTATTTATTCAATGACCAGAGTTAGACGAGGATATATAGCCCGGAGGCGTCGAACAAAAATGAGTTTTTTTGTATCAAGCTTTCGAGGGGCTCATTCAAAACGTATTCGCACTGTTGCTCAACAAAAAATAAGAGCTTTGTTTTCGGCTCATCGAGATAGAGATAAACAAAAGAGAAATTTTCGTGGTTTGTGGATTACTCGGATAAACGCAGCAATTCGTGAAGCAAAAAAATACTATAGTTATAGTAGATTTATACATAATCTGTATGAGAGACAATTGATTATTAATCGTAAAATACTTGCACAAGTAGCTATATTAAATAGGAATTGTCTTTCTAGTATTTCCGATGAGATCATAAAAAAAGAAGATTGGAAAGAATTGCCCGGGCTGCTTTAAACAAAGTGCCCCGGAGAATGAACTCCGGGAAGATAGAATACAAACTAGTCCGATAAAATCCAATAGACAATTACAAGAATTACAATAAACAATAAAAGAGTCAAAAAAAACCATTGGAAAAAAATTTATTCTTTTTCGATTTTTTCTTCCGAGACAAGAATCAAATCCGGATTTTCGTATTTTTCGAACAAAACATCAATTGGTGTTTCAGCTCAGATTTGAATTTTGATTCAATTAAATCAAGAATAAGTCTATTTTTTTTTTTTTCGAAACCCTTTCGCTCTTTCAAATTGTTTTTCATTATTACGAAAGGGTAACAAAGATAAAATACGAGCTTGTTTTATAGCAATAGTAATTAACCGTTGTTGCTTCAGGGTCAATTTATTCCTGCGCCTAGATAATATTTTTCCTTGTTCACTAAGAAATCGATTCATTAAACTTATATTTCTATAATCAATTCGGTCCCCCGATTGGATCGGGGGCAAGCGCCTACGAAAAGGGCGCTTAGGCTTAAGGAGGGATCTCTTGGATTTATCCATGGTTTGTTTAGTTTATTCCTTATATTAGAATATTATATTATACCAAAATCCTATTTCCATCGGATCGAAAAAAAAAATGAATTCGAAATAGAAATAGGATTTGGTTTTTTATTATTTTCTTTAATTTGAATTTGTTTCTTTTTTTTTTTTACTTAATATGCTTTTTTTCTATATTATATCTAGTTCTAAGTATATTTCTATATAAATATTTTAATAGATATTATCTATATTAATATTATTTAACCTAATATATATGGTTATTGCATTTTCTTAAAATTGCTGATTCTTTTTATAAATGTATAGAATGAAATACATGTATAATGGATGTCCTTTTGTACTCTTCCTTCGAAAGGTGATACACAGACGTTCAGTTCGATCTATTTTTTTATCTCTCCATGAATTGTATGTTTGGAACAATAGGGGCAGAATTTTCTTAATTCCAACCCACTGGGGGTGTTGTGTCGATTCTTTTGAGTAATATATCGAGAAATGCCCCTTGATTCTTTATTAACACTTTTTCGTACACAACTAGTACATTCCAAAATAATTCTTACTCGCACATCTTTACCTTTGGCCATGAACCTCCTTTCTTTGTCTTTGAATTTTTTATTCAAGCAACCTTTTTCATTTTCGACCCAAATGAAATGGAAAAAACATAAAATAGAAGTTTCTAACTTGAAATACGCTTAAAAGGATTTCGTTGCAAGATAACTATAGCAATAGAATAATATTCTATATTATATACTATATATACCAAAGAATGCGGAATCAAAGGATTTCTAACTCTATTTCGAATCACAGTCCACTATTTCATT